GAATTCTCGTGGAGAATGGTAGGATATATGAAATTCCAATGACCGTTGGATATGATTCGATCAGGTCCTGAATAATCAAGAACCCCCCCCTTTTTACCGTAAGGATTCGAACTAAACAATTTGTGTCTCACTTGATCATTAGTCACGGAGAGGTCAGAAATAGATCTCCGTTCAACAGAATGAACATTCATTTGATCTTGATCCTTGTGGAGCGAAAAAGGCACTATACTGGATCTGCACAGAGCTCCTGATAATATCCATAAATGACTTGTTTTGGGTAAGAGATGAACATTACCATATTTATATTCAGGTGCATGGTACACATCGGTACTCCAGTGCATTTCTCCCTCTGAGTCAGAATAAATATGTTTTCGAACTTTCTCTTTAACTTTATTAAAATTGAAAGTGGATGTTCCAGCGCGAATCTCAGCAATCACTTGTTCTGATTCTACATATTGATCATTTTGAACTAAAAGAAAACTTTTGGGTGGAATATTCACATTATGTAGAATATCGTGACTCTCAATAGTTACATACAGGTCTATATAACATAGAAAAGCAGGATGCCCATGACGTGTACGTGTGGGATGAACCAAATCCTCATTGAATTTGATTTTTCCCTTAAAAGGAGCTCGTACATGTTCTGCAGTACCACCTGTGAATACTCCACCGGTATGAAAAGTTCTTAATGTTAGTTGAGTCCCCGGTTCGCCGATTGATTGACCCGCAATAATACCTACTGCTTCTCCTAATTCGACCAGGTCGCCATGAGTGGGACTCTGACCATAACATAATCGACAGATCCAAGATATACTCCTGCAAAGAAAGGGGGTTCGAATATATATTGGTTGTGTTCGAAAGGTTATGAATCGAGTGACAAGTCCAACCCCAATATCTTTATTTTGAGCGGCAATGCAACGTGGGCCCATATATATATTGTATGCTAATACACGACCAATTAGTGTTTGGACCCAAATTCTTTCCGTCATCCCATTTCTAGGACTCACGGAAATGCCTCGGGTAGTGCCACAATCTGTTCTACGTACAACAATGTGTTGAACTACTTCAACAAGTCTACGCGTGAGGTATCCAGCATCTGATGTTCGTACAGCAGTATCCACAACTCCTTTGCGGGCTCCGTAGCAGGAAATGATATATTCCGTTAAAGAAAGTCCTTCGCGTAAATTGCTTTGAATCGGTAAATCAATCATTTGTCCTTGGGGATCCGACATTAATCCTCTCATACCTACTAATTGGTGTACCTGAGATGCATTTCCTCTAGCTCCCGAAAAGGACATTATATGGACTGAATTAGAAGGATCAGTCATCCTAAAATTAGGATGCATTTCTTGTCTCAAATATTCACTTGTAGCATACCATATCTCAATGGATTGGCGTAATTTTTCTACTGTGTGTACATTCCCATAATGATGGTGCTTTTCTAAAATGAAACTTTGTTGTTCAGCATCTTGGACTAACCACCCCTTAGAAGGTACTGTTAAAAGATCATCAATTCCTAATGAAATGGATGTAGCAGTGGCTTGCTGGAAACCCAGAGTCTTTACTTGATCCAGGGTGTGCGATGTATATGCCATTCCGAAGTGATCTATTAATCTGCTAATAAGTCGTTTCATGGCAGACCCATCTATCGCTTTATTGTAAAAGAACAGATCAGCCCATTCTGCCATAAGTACTTCTCTATTCCGCTGAGTAGGATTCGCCAATGGGTTTGAGTCAGTGATTCGAAGACCTCCTTTACTGGATCTCGATTCATGTAGAAATTAAGGAATTATGATTCCAGTTGAACCGGAGAGATCCAAATTCCCGCGGTATTACATAATTCCTTAGCTTAGGTACCGTATGAGTAGGCCTGACAAAACCCCTGTATGGCTTCTTCTATTTCTCGAGAAAAAGAAATAGGACCAACAGTGGTTCGGGTGTATATACAAAGGGTTTGTTTTTTTATACGTCTTACTATTAGATAGTGCCCATAAATTTCATGATAGGTACCCAAAGATTCATATTGAACTTCGACAGGAACTTCTCTTGAGGCAATGACACGTTGATCTAGTCGCCACCGAAGCCACAAAGGACTATCTAAATTGATTCGTTTCTGCTGATAAACTATAAGTACATCATAGGAACTACAAAAATAGGGCTCTTTCTCTTTCGTAGTATATTTATACTTATAATCATTAACTGTTTCATTTTGATAGTTTATGCGATTCCATGGATTATACCTATTTGCACAAATACCTCGACGATTCCCGATCGTTAATACATAGAGTCCAATAAGCATATCTTGGGTTGGTACCGAAATGGGATCTCCAATAGCCGGAGAAAAGAGATTCATATGAGAAAACATAAGTAAACGAGCCTCCGCTTGCGCTTCCAAAGATAAAGGTACATGAACAGCCATTTGATCCCCATCAAAGTCTGCATTGAATCCTTTACGAACTAATGGATGTAAACAAATAGCACGTCCACCCCCTAAAATGGG